GTCCCTGTAGCTTAAACCAAAGCATGGTGCTGAAGATACCAAGATGGGCACCACCACCCCAAGGACAAAAGACTTAGTCCTAACCTTATCGTTAACTTTTGCTCAACATATACATGCAAGTATCCGCACCCCAGTGTAAATGCCCCAAACCCCTTACTAAGACACGAGGAGCAGGCATCAGGCACACCCACCCGCCGTAGCCCAAAACGCCACGCCACGCCACACCCCCACGGGCACTCAGCAGTAATTAACATTAAGCAATAAGCGAAAGCCTGACTTAGTTAAAGCAGCCAGGGTTGGTAAATCTTGTGCCAGCCACCGCGGTCATACAAGAAACCCAAGTTAACCATACACGGCGTAAAGAGTGGGTTCAAACTATCACACCGAACTAAGATCAAACCATGCCCAAGCTGTCATAAGCTCAAGGCATCCCTAAGCCCAACCTGAAGACGATCTTAACATCCGCGACCCATTCCACCCCACTAAAGCCAGGACACAAACTGGGATTAGATACCCCACTATGCCTGGCCCTAAATCTTGATGCCCCCTAACCACGAACATCCGCCCGAGAACTACGAGCACAAACGCTTAAAACTCTAAGGACTTGGCGGTGCTCTAAACCCACCTAGAGGAGCCTGTTCTATAATCGATAACCCACGATTCACCCGACCACTTCTAGCCAACACAGCCTACATACCGCCGTCGCCAGCCCACCTCATGAGAGCACAACAGTGAGCCCAACAGCCCACAACCCGCTAATAAGACAGGTCAAGGTATAGCCTATGAAGTGGAAGAAATGGGCTACATTTTCTAAAATAGAACAACCCAACGGAAGGGGGCCTGAAACCCGCCCCCAGAAGGTGGATTTAGCAGTAAAGCAGGATAACCAAGCCTCCTTTAAACCGGTCCTAGAGCACGTACACACCGCCCGTCACCCTCCTCACAAAGCCCACAAATACACTAACTAATAAAACTCAACCGCTTAAGATGAGGTAAGTCGTAACAAGGTAAGTGTACCGGAAGGTGCACTTAGCAAACCAGGGTGTAGCTACAACACAAAGCATTCAGCTTACACCTGAAAGATATCTACCACACACAGATCACCCTGAAAGCCCACCCTAGCCCCACCAACCACAACCAAGAATCCACTACCCTCACCCAACTAAAACATTACCCCTAACTCAGTATAGGCGATAGAAAAGTTCAACCTGGGCGCCATAGAGACAGTACCGTAAGGGAAAGATGAAATAACAATGAAAAACTAAGCACTGCATAGCAAAGATACTCCCTTGTACCTTTTGCATCATGATCCAGCAAGAACAACCAGGCAAAGTGAACTTAAGCCTGCCATCCCGAAACCCAAGCGAGCTACTCACAAGCAGCTATCATGAGCCAACCCGTCTCTGTTGCAAAAGAGTGGGATGACTTGTTAGTAGAGGTGAAAAGCCAACCGAGCTGGGTGATAGCTGGTTGCCTGCAAAACGAATCTAAGTTCCCCCTTAGCCATCCCTTCCTCCCAGACGAAACAACCCAAATGTAATAGCTAAGGGCTATTTAAAGGGGGTACAGCCCCTTTAAAAAAGGACACAACCTCCATCAGCGGATAACCCCACCATACACCCAACCCCGTGGGCCCTAAAGCAGCCACCCCAAAAGATTGCGTCAAAGCTCCCTCAACCAAAAACCCCAAAAACCAATGAGACTCCCTACACCCATAGCAGGCCAACCTATAACAATAGATGAATCAATGCTAGAACGAGTAACCAGGACACCATGTCCCCCCAAGCGCCAGCCTACACACCATTAACAGCAAAACCCCAATAATAACCACACCCCCATTGCATACACCCTGTTAATCCGACCCAGGGGCGCACATTGGAGTGATTAAAGTCTACAAAAGGAACTCGGCAAACCCAAGGCCCGACTGTTTACCAAAAACATAGCCTTCAGCCAAACAAGTATTGAAGGTGACGCCTGCCCAGTGACACCATGTTTAACGGCCGCGGTATCCTAACCGTGCAAAGGTAGCGCAATCAATTGTCCCATAAATCGAGACCTGTATGAACGGCTAAACGAGGTCTTAACTGTCTCCTGTAGACAATCGGTGAAACTGATCTCTCTGTAAAAAAGCAGAGATAAACACATAAGACGAGAAGACCCTGTGGAACTTCAAAATCAATAGCCACCCCACCCAACCCACAAACCCACCCAGGCCCACCACCCAAAACACTGGCTAACATTTTTAGGTTGGGGCGACCTTGGAGAAAAACAGATCCTCCAAAAATAGGGCTAAATCCCCTAACCGAGAGCAACCTCTCAACGTGCTAACAGCACCCAGACCCAGTAAATCTGACCAATGAACCAAGCTACCCCAGGGATAACAGCGCAATCTCCTCTAAGAGCCCCTATCGACGAGGAGGTTTACGACCTCGATGTTGGATCAGGACATCCTAGTGGTGCAGCCGCTACTAAGGGTTCGTTTGTTCAACGATTAACAGTCCTACGTGATCTGAGTTCAGACCGGAGCAATCCAGGTCGGTTTCTATCTATGACCAACCTTCCCCAGTACGAAAGGACCGGGAAGGTGGGGCCAATACCCCCAGCACGCCCCCCCCCTCAAGTGATGCCCTCTACTAAATCACCAAAGGATCAACCCTCTACCCCAACGAAAAAGGTTGCTAGTGTAGCAGAGCCAGGCAAATGCAAAAGACTTAAACCCTTTACCCCAGAGGTTCAAATCCTCTCTCTAGCTCCCCCATGACCTGACTAAACATTCCCCCCACCTACCTCATTATAACACTTGCCTATATAATCCCCATCCTAATTGCCGTAGCATTCCTAACCCTAGTTGAACGAAAAATCCTAAGCTACATACAATCACGGAAGGGCCCAAACATCGTTGGCCCATTCGGACTACTCCAGCCTGCCGCCGATGGGGTCAAACTATTCATCAAAGAACCAATCCGCCCCTCCACTTCCTCCCCCCTCCTATTCCTCACAACCCCAATACTTGCCCTACTCCTAGCACTAACAATCTGAATCCCCCTCCCCCTCCCCTCTCCCCTTGTTGACCTAAACCTCGGACTTCTCTTCCTCCTAGCAATATCTAGCCTAGCAGTATACTCAATCCTATGATCAGGATGGGCCTCAAACTCAAAATACGCCCTAATCGGTGCACTACGGGCAGTATCACAGACCATCTCCTACGAAGTAACCCTAGCCATTATCCTCCTATCCCTAGTCATACTAAGCGGAAACTACACCTTAACTGCCCTCATCATCACACAAGAACCCCTATACCTCATATTCTCCTCCTGACCTCTAGCAATAATATGATACACCTCTACACTAGCCGAAACAAACCGCTCACCCTTCGACCTTACAGAAGGAGAATCAGAACTTGTCTCAGGCTTCAATGTAGAATACTCCGCAGGCCCGTTCGCCCTATTCTTCCTCGCCGAATATGCAAACATCATATTAATAAACACACTAACAAGTCTCCTATTCCTAAACCCAAGCGCACTCAATCCACCCCCAGAACTCTTCCCTCCCCTACTAGCCGCAAAAACCTTACTCCTCTCTTCAAGCTTCCTGTGAGTCCGAGCCTCCTACCCACGATTCCGATACGACCAGCTCATACACCTCCTCTGAAAAAACTTCCTCCCACTTACACTATCCCTCCACCTCTGACACACTAGCATACCAATCTCTTACGCAGGCCTACCCCCTTACCTAAGGAAATGTGCCTGAACGTCAAGGGTCACTATGATAAAGTGAACATAGAGGTACACCAACCCTCTCATTTCCTAACACTTAGAAAAGCAGGAATCGAACCTACACAGAAGGAATCAAAATCCTCCATACTTCCTCTATATTATTTCCTAGTAAGGTCAGCTAACAAAGCTATCGGGCCCATACCCCGAAAATGATGGTTTAACCCCCTCCCCTACTAATAACTCCCCTAGCAAAATTAATTTCCACCTCGAGCATCCTCCTAGGAACAACAATCACAATCACAAGCAACCATTGAATAACGGCCTGAATTGGACTGGAGATCAACACCCTATCAATCATCCCCATAATCTCAAAATCCCACCACCCACGAGCTATCGAAGCCGCAACCAAATACTTCCTCGTGCAAGCAGCCGCCTCCACACTACTACTCTTCTCCGGCACAATCAACGCATGGTACACCGGACAATGAGACATCACCCAACTCTCCTACCCCCCAGCATGCCTCCTACTAACAACTGCAATTGCTATTAAACTAGGACTAGTCCCCTTCCACTTCTGATTCCCAGAAGTATTGCAAGGATCTTCCTTCACCACTGCCCTACTCCTCTCAACAGTAATAAAACTCCCACCAACCACCATCCTACTCATCACATCCCACTCACTAAGCCCCACACTACTCACCCTAATATCCACCACATCCATTGCCCTAGGTGGCTGAATAGGACTAAACCAAACACAAACCCGAAAAATCATGGCCTTCTCATCCATCTCCCACATTGGTTGAATAACCATCATCACCGCCCACAACCCAGAACTCACCCTACTAGCCTTCTACATTTACATCCTAATAACAGCCTCCATCTTCCTTACCATAAACACAACCAATACCCTGAACCTCCCAACACTAATGGTCTCCTGAACCAAAACCCCCATACTAAACACAACCCTCATACTAACACTACTATCCCTAGCAGGCCTCCCCCCACTGACAGGCTTCCTGCCAAAATGACTTATCATTCAAGAACTCATCAAACAAGAACTCACCACAACAGCCACAACCATCTCCCTACTATCACTCCTAAGCTTATTCTTCTACCTACGCCTAGCATACTGCACAACAATCACACTCCCCCCCAACCCATCAAACAAAACAAAACAGTGGTATGCTAAAACCTCAACCAACACCCTAATCCCCACACTCACCTCATTATCTGTCTCACTTCTACCACTCACCCCCATAATACTCACCACCACTTAAGAAACTTAGGATAATATCAAACCAAGGGCCTTCAAAGCCTTAAACAAGAGTTAAACTCTCTTAGTTTCTGCTAAGATCCGTAGGGCATTAACCTACATCCCCTGAATGCAACCCAGATGCTTTCATTAAGCTAGGACCTTCCTAGACAGGTGAGCTTCGATCCCACAACATTCCTAGTTAACAGCTAGGCGCCCTAAACCAACAGGCCTCTGCCTAAAAGACTCCGATGTGCTCCAAGCACATATCAATGAGCTTGCAACTCAACATGAACTTCACTACAGAGTCGATAAGAAGGGGGATCAAACCCCTGTAAAAAGGACTACAGCCTAACGCTTAAACACTCAGCCATCTTACCAACTTACCTGTGACCCTAAATCGATGACTATTCTCAACCAACCACAAAGACATTGGCACCCTTTACCTAATCTTTGGCGCATGAGCGGGCATAATCGGCACCGCCCTAAGCCTACTCATCCGCGCAGAACTAGGCCAACCCGGGACCCTCCTAGGAGATGACCAAATCTATAATGTAATTGTCACAGCCCATGCCTTCGTAATAATCTTCTTCATAGTAATACCAATTATGATTGGGGGGTTTGGAAACTGACTAGTTCCCCTCATAATCGGTGCTCCCGACATGGCATTCCCACGCATGAACAACATAAGCTTCTGGTTACTCCCCCCATCCTTCCTCCTCCTACTAGCCTCCTCTACAGTAGAAGCAGGCGCCGGCACAGGATGAACAGTCTATCCCCCCCTGGCCGGAAACCTAGCCCACGCTGGGGCATCAGTAGACCTAGCCATCTTCTCTCTTCACCTAGCAGGAGTATCCTCCATCCTAGGTGCAATCAACTTTATCACCACAGCCATCAACATAAAACCACCCGCACTATCACAATATCAAACCCCATTATTCGTCTGATCCGTCCTAATCACAGCAGTACTACTTCTACTATCTCTCCCAGTCTTAGCTGCCGGAATCACCATACTCCTTACAGACCGCAACCTAAACACCACATTCTTTGACCCTGCCGGAGGGGGGGACCCAATCTTATACCAACACCTCTTTTGATTCTTCGGACACCCAGAAGTATACATCCTCATCCTACCAGGATTTGGAATCATCTCCCACGTAGTAGCCTACCACGCAGGTAAAAAAGAACCATTCGGCTACATGGGCATGGTATGGGCAATACTATCAATCGGATTCCTAGGATTCATTGTATGAGCCCACCACATATTCACAGTAGGAATGGACGTGGATACCCGAGCATACTTCACATCCGCCACCATAATCATCGCCATCCCGACAGGAATTAAGGTCTTCAGCTGGCTGGCTACACTGCACGGAGGAACCATCAAATGAGACCCCCCCATGCTATGGGCCCTTGGATTCATCTTCCTATTCACCATCGGAGGCCTTACAGGAATTGTCCTGGCAAACTCCTCACTAGACATCGCCCTACACGACACATACTACGTAGTAGCACACTTCCATTACGTTCTATCAATAGGTGCTGTCTTTGCCATCCTAGCAGGATTCACCCATTGATTCCCCCTATTCACCGGCTACACCCTAAACCAAACATGAGCTAAAGCGCACTTCGGAGTTATATTCACAGGCGTAAACCTCACCTTCTTCCCCCAACACTTCCTGGGACTAGCGGGCATGCCACGACGATACTCCGACTATCCAGACGCCTACACACTATGAAACACCCTATCATCCATCGGATCCCTAATCTCAATAACAGCTGTAATCATACTAACATTCATTATCTGAGAAGCCTTCGCCTCCAAACGAAAAGTCGTACAACCAGAACTAACCCCCACTAACGTTGAATGAATCCACGGCTGCCCACCCCCATACCACACCTTCGAAGAACCCGCCTTCGTCCAAGTACAAGAGAGGAAGGAGTCGAACCCTCACATGCTGGTTTCAAGCCAGCCGCATACTTAAACCACTTATGCTTCCCTCTTCATGGGGCGTTAGTAAACTAATTACATGGCCCTGTCAAAGCCAAACTACAGGTGAAAACCCTGTACACCCCTACATGGCCAACCCATCACAACTAGGACTCCAAGACGCCTCATCCCCAATCATAGAAGAACTAATCGAATTCCACGACCACGCCCTAATAGTAGCCCTAATAATTTGTAGCCTTGTACTCTACCTACTAACACTTATACTGATAGAAAAACTGTCTTCAAGCACCGTTGACGCCCAAGAAGTCGAACTAATCTGAACAATTCTACCAGCCATCGTCCTAATCCTACTAGCCCTCCCATCCCTTCAAATCCTCTACATAATAGACGAACTCGATGAACCAGACCTAACCCTAAAAGCCATCGGACACCAATGATACTGATCCTACGAATACACAGACTTCAAAGAACTCTCATTCGACTCCTACATAACCCCCACAACAGACCTCCCATCCGGCCACTTCCGTCTCCTGGAAGTCGACCACCGTGTTGTCATCCCAATAGAATCCCCAATCCGCATAATTATCACCGCCGACGACGTACTCCACTCATGAGCCGTACCCTCACTAGGAGTAAAAACTGACGCTATCCCAGGACGACTCAACCAAACATCCTTCATTACCACCCGCCCAGGAATCTTCTACGGCCAATGCTCAGAAATCTGCGGAGCCAACCATAGCTTCATACCAATCGTAGTAGAATCCACCCCCCTCAACCACTTCGAAGCCTGATCCTCACTACTAACCTCCTAATCATTAAGAAGCTATGTACCAGCACTAGCCTTTTAAGCTAGACAAAGAGGGACCCCCCCCTCCTTAATGATATGCCCCAACTAAACCCTAGCCCCTGACTCTTCATCATAACTATGTCATGACTGACATTCTCCCTAATCTTCCAACCCAAAACACTATCCTTTATCTCAACAAACCTCCCCATCAACAAAACACCCACAACCACTAAAAACCACCCCTGAACCTGACCATGACCCTAACCTTCTTCGATCAATTCTCAAGCCCATATCTCCTCGGAATCCCACTAATCCTCCTATCAATACTATTACCCACCCTCCTTCTCCCCATGCCCAACAACCGATGACTCACCAACCGCCTATCCACTCTACAACTATGGGCCATTAACATAATCACCAAACAACTTATAATCCCATTAAACAAACCAGGCCACAAGTGAGCCATCATCCTCACATCACTCATACTAATACTACTGACAATCAACCTCTTAGGCCTACTGCCCTACACATTCACCCCAACCACCCAGCTATCAATAAACATAGCCCTCGCCTTCCCATTATGACTTGCAACCCTACTCACAGGCCTACGAAACCAACCAACAACCTCACTAGGACACCTCCTACCTGAAGGAACACCCACCCCACTAATCCCAGCCCTAATCATAATCGAAACCATCAGCCTGTTAATTCGCCCCCTAGCCCTAGGAGTCCGTCTCACAGCCAACCTCACAGCAGGGCACCTACTCATCCAACTCATCTCAACGGCCACCATCACACTACTCCCCATCATACCCACAGCATCCATCCTAACCGCCACAGTCCTCCTCCTATTAACAATCCTAGAAGTAGCAGTAGCCATAATCCAAGCCTACGTATTCGTCCTCTTATTAAGCCTCTACCTACAAGAAAACATCTAATGGCCCACCAAGCACACTCCTACCACATAGTAGACCCCAGCCCATGACCCATCTTCGGAGCAATTGCTGCCCTCCTAACCACATCAGGATTAATCATGTGATTCCACTATAACTCCTCACACCTCCTAACTCTCGGACTAACATCAACCCTCCTGGTCATACTTCAATGATGACGAGACATCGTACGAGAAGGAACATTCCAAGGCCACCACACACCAACAGTACAAAAAAGTCTTCGATACGGAATAATCCTCTTCATCACATCAGAAGTATTCTTCTTTCTTGGCTTCTTCTGAGCCTTCTTCCACTCCAGCTTAGCACCTACCCCAGAACTAGGAAACCAATGACCCCCAACCGGAGTCACACCCTTAAACCCCCTAGACGTCCCCCTACTAAACACAGCAATCCTCCTGGCCTCTGGAGTTACCGTTACCTGAGCACACCACAGCATCATTGAAGGTGGACAAAAACAAGCCATCCAAGCACTAACCCTCACCATCCTACTAGGCCTATACTTCACCACCCTACAAGCAACAGAATACTATGAAGCACCCTTCTCAATCGCTGACAGCGTCTACGGCTCAACCTTCTTCGTAGCTACAGGATTCCACGGACTCCACGTCATGATCGGATCCTCCTTCCTACTAATCTGCCTCCTACGACTAACCAAATTCCACTTCACACCAGGCCACCACTTTGGATTCGAAGCGGCGGCCTGATACTGACACTTCGTAGACATCATCTGATTATTCCTCTACATAACCATCTACTGATGAGGATCTTGCTCTTCTAGTATATCCATTACAACAGACTTCCAATCTCTAGAATCTGGTACAACTCCAGAGAAGAGCAATAAACATAATCACATTTATACTTACAGCCTCTATCCTCCTCAGCCTAGCCCTGACCACACTAAATTTCTGACTCACCCAAATAACCCCAGACTCAGAAAAACTATCGCCCTACGAGTGTGGATTCGACCCACTAGGATCTGCTCGACTCCCATTCTCAATCCGATTCTTCCTCAGTAGCCATCCTGTTCCTCTTATTCGACCTAGAAATCGCCCTCCTACTTCCCCTACCATGAGCCACCCAACTAAAACACCCAACCACCACCCTAACCTGAACCTCTACCATCATCCTCCTACTAACCCTAGGGCTAATGTACGAATGGACCCAAGGAGGCCTAGAATGGGCAGAATAAGAGAGTTAGTCTAAAAACAAGACAGTTGATTTCGACTCAACAAACCATAGTCTACTCTATGACTTTCTTCATGTCGTTCCTTCGCCTAAGCTTCTGCTCTGCATTCACCCTAGGTGGCCTAGGACTAGCCTTCAACCGCGTACACCTCGTTTCAGCCCTACTCTGCCTAGAGAGCATAATACTATCAATATACATCGCCCTGTCAACATGACCAATCGAAAACCAAACACCCTCATCCTCCCTAACACCAATCCTCATACTAACATTCTCCGCATGTGAAGCAGGCACAGGGCTAGCAATGTTAGTAGCCTCCACACGAACCCACGGCTCCGACTACCTACAGAACCTAAACCTTCTACAATGCTAAAGATCATCCTGCCAACCCTAATGCTACTCCCAACAACTCTCCTCTCACCCCAAAAATTCATATGGACGAACACCACAATACACAGCCTACTAATCGCCACCCTAAGCCTACAATGACTAGCACCCTCATACTATCCGTACAAAAGCCTCACCCAATCCATAGGCATCGACCAAACATCCTCCCCACTACTAGTCCTATCCTGCTGACTCACGCCCCTTATAATCCTAGCAAGCCAAAGCCACCTGCAACACGAACCATCGACACGAAAACAAATCTTCATAATAACCCTAGTCACAGTACAGCCCCTTATCATCCTAGCCTTCTCAACTACAGAGCTCATAATATTTTACATCTCCTTCGAAGCAACCCTAATCCCCACACTAATCCTGATCACACGATGAGGGAACCAACCAGAACGCCTAAGTGCGGGCATCTACCTCCTCTTTTACACTCTCATCAGTTCCCTCCCCCTCCTAATTGCAATCCTTTACCTTCACTCACAAACAGGCACCCTCCACTTACCCACCCTAAAACTCCACCCACACGCCCTGCAACCTACCCCAACCAAACCCTGATCACCCCTCCTCCTAAACATCGCCCTCCTCGTAGCCTTTATAGTAAAAGCACCCCTCTATGGGCTCCACCTATGATTACCCAAAGCCCACGTGGAGGCTCCAATCGCAGGATCAATACTACTTGCCGCCCTCCTCCTCAAACTTGGTGGATACGGCATCATACGCATTACCTGCCTAACGAGCCCCCCCACAAACAACCTCCTCCACTACCCACTCATCACCCTCGCCCTATGGGGGGCCCTAATGACTAGCTCAATCTGTCTTCGCCAAATCGACCTAAAATCCCTCATTGCCTACTCCTCCGTAAGTCACATGGGCTTAGTCATTGCTGCATGCATGATCCAAACCCACTGATCCTTCTCAGGAGCTATAATCCTCATAATCTCTCACGGTTTAACATCCTCAATACTCTTTTGTCTAGCCAATACAAACTACGAACGTACACACAGCCGTATCCTCTTACTAACTCGAGGGCTACAACCACTCCTCCCACTAATAGCGACCTGATGACTACTAGCCAACCTAACGAACATGGCCCTACCACCCACCACAAACCTAATAGCAGAACTAAGCATTATAGTTGCACTATTCAACTGATCCCCCCCAACAATCATCCTAACCGGAACCGCTACTTTACTAACCGCCCTATACACCCTGTCTATGCTTACAACAACCCAACGAGGAACTCTACCCCCCCACATCACAACACTCCAAAACTCCACCACACGAGAACACCTACTAATAGCCCTACACCTCCTCCCCACACTCCTCCTAATCCTAAAACCTGAACTAATCTCCGGACCCCTCTCATGCAAGTATAGTTTAAACCAAACATTAGACTGTGACCCTAAAAATAGAAGTTAGACCCTTCTTACCTGCCGAGGGGAGGTTCAACCAACAAGAACTGCTAATTCCTGTATCTGAGTCTAAAGCCTCAGCCCCCTTACTTTTAAAGGATAACAGCAATCCACTGGTCTTAGGAACCACCCATCTTGGTGCAAATCCAAGTAAAAGTAGTGGAAACAGCCCTACTCCTCAACACCCTCACTCTACTCACACTAACAACCATCCTAACCCCCACACTCCTCCCCATCCTCCTAAAAACCTTCAAAAACTCCCCCAAAACCATCACCCTAACCATCAAAACTGCCTTCCTGATCAGCTTAACACCAATAACATTATTCACATACTCAGGACTAGAAAGTATCACCTCGCACTGAGAATGAAAATTCATCATAAACTTCAAAATCCCTCTCAGCTTCAAAATAGATCAATACTCCCTCCTGTTCCTCCCCATCGCGCTATTCGTAACATGATCCATCTTACAATTCTCAATATACTACATAGCATCTGACCCACATGTTCCAAAATTCTTCTCCTACCTAACAACCTTCCTAATCGCAATGCTCACATTAACCACTGCCAACAACATCTTCATACTCTTTATCGGATGAGAAGGAGTAGGCATCATGTCCTTCCTGCTCATCAGCTGATGGCATGGACGAGCAGAAGCCAACACAGCTGCCCTACAAGCCGTGCTCTACAACCGAATCGGAGATATCGGGCTCATCCTAAGCATAGCATGACTTGCCCTCACCCTAAACTCATGAGAAATACAACAAATATTCTCCCCCACAAAAACCCCAACACTCCCCCTACTAGGTCTCATCCTAGCTGCCACAGGAAAATCAGCCCAATTTGGCCTCCACCCATGATTGCCCGCCGCCATAGAGGGCCCCACTCCAGTCTCCGCCCTACTACACTCAAGTACAATAGTAGTTGCCGGAATCTTCCTACTAATCCGAACCCACCCCCTACTTACCCACAACAAGACCGCTCTCACACTATGCCTCTGCCTAGGTGCTATATCCACACTATTCGCTGCCACCTGCGCCCTAATACAAAACGACATTAAAAAAATCATTGCCTTCTCCACATCCAGCCAACTAGGGCTAATAATGGTCACCATCGGACTAAATCTCCCACAGCTGGCCTTCCTACACATCTCAACCCATGCCTTCTTCAAAGCCATACTATTTCTGTGCTCAGGGTCAATCATCCACAACCTAAATGGAGAACAGGACATCCGAAAAATAGGAGGCTTACAAAAAATACTCCCAACAACCACCTCCTGCCTAACAATCGGAAGCCTGGCACTAATAGGAACTCCCTTCCTAGCAGGATTCTTCTCAAAAGACCTCATCATCGAAAACCTAAACACCTCCCACCTTAATGCCTGAGCATTGACTCTGACACTTCTTGCCACGGCCTTCACCGCCACATACAGCCTACGAATAATCCTCTTAGTACAAACAAAATTCACCCGAGTACCAACAATCACCCCAATAAACGAAAACAATCCACAAATCACCAACCCAATCACCCGCTTAGCTTTAGGGAGCATTATAGCCGGCCTATCAATCACATCCTACATAACCCCCACACAAACCCCACCAATAACAATGCCCCCACTAACAAAGGCCGCAGCTATTCTAGTAACTACCATAGGCATCATTATCGCCCTAGAACTCACAGCCACCACCCATACCCTGACCCAACCCAAACAAAACCCCTACTCAAACTTCTCCACAACACTAGGATACTTCAACCCCCTAACCCACCGACCAAGCTCCACAACCCTACTGAACTCTGGACAAAAAATTGCCAATCACCTAATCGACCTATTCTGGTATAAAAAAATAGGGCCAGAAGGACTTGCCGACCTACAAACCATAGCAACCAAAACCTCCACCACACTGCACAAAGGATTAATCAAGGCCTACCTAGGATCATCCGCACTATCCACCCTAATCATCCTAATACTACTATAACCCACAAACCTTAATGGCCCCCAACCTACGAAAACACCACCCCCTCCTAAAAATAGTAAACAGCTCTCTAATTGACCTACCAACCCCCTCAAATATCTCAGCCTGATGAAACTTCGGATCCCTCCTAGGAATTTGCCTGACAGCACAAATCCTAACAGGCTTACTCCTAGCTGCCCACTACACCGCAGACACTGCCCTAGCCTTCTCCTCCGTGGCCAACACATGCCGAAACGTACAATACGGTTGATTAATTCGAAACCTACACGCAAACGGTGCCTCATTCTTCTTCATCTGCATCTACCTACACATTGCCCGCGGCCTTTACTACGGCTCATACTTGTACAAAGAGACCTGAAACACGGGCATCATCCTCCTACTCACCCTCATAGCCACGGCTTTCGTCGGCTACGTCCTACCATGAGGCCAAATGTCCTTCTGGGGGGCTACAGTAATTACAAACCTATTCTCAGCCATCCCATATATCGGCCACACCCTTGTAGAATGAGCCTGAGGCGGATTCTCCGTAGACAACCCCACCTTGACCCGATTCTTCACCCTACACTTCCTCCTTCCATTCATAATCACCAGCCTAGTCCTCATCCACCTAACCTTCCTACACGAATCAGGATCAAACAACCCCTTAGGCATCTCCTCAAACTGTGATAAAATCCCATTCCACCCTTACTTCTCCCTAAAAGATCTACTAGGGTTCACAATCATACTATTCCTACTCACCACCCTAGCACTATTCTCCCCCAACCTGCTAGGAGACCCCGAAAATTTCACACCGGCAAACCCACTAGTAACCCCCCCACACATTAAACCAGAATGATACTTCCTCTTTGCATACGCAATCCTCCGCTCAATCCCCAACAAACTAGGAGGCGTCCTAGCCCTAGCCGCCTCCGTACTAATCCTATTCTTAAGCCCTCTACTGCACAAATCCAAGCAACGAACCATAACCTTCCGTCCCATGTCCCAACTCCTATTCTGAACATTAGCCGCCAACCTGCTTATTTTAACATGAATCGGGAGCCAACCAGTAGAACACCCCTTCATTATCATCGGACAGCTGGCCTCACTGACCTACTTCACCATCATCCTAATCCTATTTCCCACTATCTCCTCCCTAGAAAACAAAATACTCAACTAAACTCTAATAGTTTACAAAAAACATTGGTCTTGTAAACCAAAAGACGAAGGCTATCACTTCTTAGAGTTCCTATCAGAAAAAGAGGACTAAACCTCCATCACCAACTCCCAAAGCTGGCATTTTACATTAAACTATTCTCTGACCCTAAACTGCCCGAATGACCCCCCGAGATAAACCCCGCACAAGCTCTAACACAACAAACAAGGTCAGCAGTAGCCCCCAACCAGCCACCAAAAACACACCCCCCCCACAGGAGTAAAACAGAGCCACCCCACTAAAATCCAACCGAGCAACAAACATCCCAACACTATCAACAGTATCCGCCTTAAACCCCCCACCTCAACCCCAAACAACAAGCCCCACACCAACAGGCACAAACCCCAAAGCATACCCCACAACATATCAACCCCCCCAAGCCTGAGGAAACGGATCAGCCGCCAACGAAACAGAATACACAAAAACCACCAACATCCCACCTAAATACACCATAAAAAGTACCAAAGACACAAAAGAAGCCCCCAAACTCACCAACCACCCACACCCTACAACAGACCCAAAAACTAACCCAACGACCCCATAATGGGGAGAGGGATTAGATGCCACCAACAAAGACGCCAAAATAAAACCAGCCCCTAAAAATACCAGAAAATATATCATAAAGTTCTTGCTTGGATTCAACCAAGGCCTATGGCCTGAAAAACCATCGTTGCTATCTCAACTACAAAAACCCCCATAGAGGTAGCCCCCCCTACCCCCCCATAGCTATGGGGCTGCTGTAATGTTAGTCTATCCAGACTATGTATACCGTGCATTAAGTACTTGTGCTTTATGCATTGTATTGAATTGTTCAGGATTGGATAATTCATGTTCTAATGACATATACTGTACTAATAGATTAGTGTTGGTCTAAGTTCAGCTATGTTTCAGGGGTTGGATACTCCATTATTGAGGATAGTCAAGCTTTATGCCTTAGGTTAAGCTTTGGTCTCTTAGACTTTACTGGTATAGTATACGGCAGTGCTTGGGTATGGGAACTTAATGCTCTAGTCCATACTCTGGGTCTCTTTAAATAGATAGCTCTAGTATACGGAAGTGCCTTAGTATAGGAGCTTATCGGCCACCGCCCATAACTGGCTCGAGCAGAGTCTTATCCCGTAAGACTAGCTTTCAGAAGGCCTGGTTATTTATTAGTCTGGCTACTCACGAGAGATCACCAACCCGGTGTAAGTAAGGTTTGTCGTTCCTAGCGTCAGGTCCTTTCTTTCCCCCTACACCCTTACCCTACTTGCGCTTTTGCGCCTCTGGTTCCTCGGTCAGGCACATAAATCGGTTCACTCACCCCACGTTCCCCTTCACAGAGTCATCTGGTTCGCTATCTGTGTACTCCCTCCCTCGTAATCGCGACATCTCAAGTGTCTCCAGGCTGTTGGTTCTTTTTTTTTGGGTCAACTCACTCTACATCTCCAGTGCAACGGGTACTCAATTGGTTGACATGGACATACAATCCATAGCGAGCCCTTTTTTGGCCTTCAAGAATAAATTAATGATACGGTTTCAGGTGTGGGTTCGTCTCATTTTCGCACTGATGCACTTGCTCCCCCATTCGGTTATGCCCGCTTTACCTCTCTTTCCAGTAATGTCCTTTAATTAACGGTTGTTGGACACTGTCTCTCATTTCTGGCATTCGGTTTGAAACTCAGGGGTTACTTAATGCGACGGTTGGAGTATATTTCGGTCTCACTTTTACCCTGATGCACTTTGCTTTGCACCTGGTTATGGAATCCCCGCAAACTCTCTACTATAAGACTATTCAGTTAATGGTTGCTGGACATAATTCTTCACTTTTCTTCTCTTTTTAACACTACCACTTAATCTCCAATTGATTTTAAGCGAACCTGGAAAATTCCAATCAATCAACCCCCACCTTAACAAACACTAACAAACATTAACAAACACTTACAAATAAACAAACTTTACCACTCAATTTATGAATCATTACATTAAGCATCTCGTTTAAAAACATCAACCATTCTTTTCTTTTAACTGTTCGTTGTTTTAACCACCCACACTTAACCATTTTGCTCCAAATACCCAATCCTTCCTTAAATTTTTCACTGTTTATTTTCTTAAATTTTACCACCCTGTTTAAACACGCCTACCACCCCCACTCCAATACCTATACCCCCACCCTCCCAACAAGCAACGAACAAACAAATTAC